AAATTCCTTATTGACTGATAGAACCTATAACTCACCGAATTATTCCCCAGCCGAAGGAGAGACAAAGGTCTCTTGATACGTACTTACTCGATTCTAAACATCTGGGGTTCTCAAAAGAAAAGTGAAAGTTCTGTAAATTAAATCCTTGTGTCTAGGATTCAAGGAAAGATTATAGTAAGTAGTGGTTACTGACTGAGCCTGGAATTCGATTAGATAGTTGGAGGTGATATCTAACTAGTTCGTAATTAGTAATTGTGAAAAAGCAGAATCTATTTTGTATACACACTCAAAAGATTCTCTGAGTATTCAAGTATTCGATTGGGTAATTGGCTTTTATAGAAAAAGCTCAAAAAGAACTTCTTTTCCACCGAGTGGAATAGGCTGTTAAAAATCGTATAGGAACTTGTTCTATGTATTTGGATTTATTGAATTGCTTTGCTTCATTAAATTAATAGTCCGAAAAAAGAATCCTTTTTTGACTCTGTACCATTGATTTCACTATTATTAGTATTAGTGAACAATAATGGAATAATTCCTTCATATTTATAGAGATAGGGGACATAATTCACATGGATATTGTAAGTCTCGCTTGGGCTGCTTTAATGGTAGTCTTTACATTTTCCCTTTCACTTGTAGTATGGGGAAGAAGTGGACTCTAGAAATACTACTTAACTAATTGAGTTTTGAGTTCAGGAATCAAATTGTTTTATAGATCGTTTCACAAAGTTTTTTAAAGATAATAATGTCAATCAAAGAGATATTTCAATAATTCCAATGTTTCTATCTCGAAAGGAGATATAGGTGATAGGAAATATTTTTCAAACGAATTTTTTCTAAATTCTATACGGACTCTTATACAAATTATATAGGGACAATGAGGAACAACAGACCCCTTTTCTTTTGTTTTCCCCTTTATCCAAATATAAGAGAAAGACGTTCTGTTATTAATATTAAGCGGATACGTACTTTCTAGAGGAAAGAACATAGATATAGTGGTTGTTCAACAAGATAGACAAATAATAAGATCTTGACCCGGACGAGTCGGATATTTGACACTTACCACTTGTTTTATTATTTTAGAAACTGGATTTGTGCTTTATCGACTCATTTCATATCCTGGTTTAAGTGTTACAAATTAATGAGGTTTACTATTCGAAATTCGAAGAAGTTTCCATACCATAGAACTCTTTGGATCATCTATCAACCAGTCAATCAATTTAATTACTTTACTTCTTGGAAATGATAAAAAAAGAGTACTAAGTTGGTTTTTTGATTGCTATTTTCTATGTCATACCCGTACCTTTTTTCTTTCTTTGATTCTTTCGGTGGATACTTGGATTTCTATTTGAAATAATCCGAAATCTAGGAATTCGAACTGTAAAAAAAAGTAAGAGTTGCCTTTCGATTATTTCGGATTGATCCGAATCAATACAAATCGATCAAATAGATGTAGCTAAAAAATAGAATTGGGGTCGCTATGTACATAACAAAAGAGACATATTGTCAATTTATATATATAAAATTTAGTCTGTATCTTTAGATAGTATAGTACAACTTTCTATACTACAAAAAAAGACTAATCGACTAGATAAATAGATAGTATAGCATGGTAGAAAGAAATATATGAATCTTTCTACCATACTATCCAATTTCATCCAATACTGCTGATTCTAGCCTACTCATTTCATTTAAGAAACGAAATTGGAATCCTTTTTTATTTCCATTTTTTCAATCATTGATAAAGAAGTCAAGTTTCATTCAAATTAATCATTTTGGCTAACTGTTTTTACATAGATAATAAGTAAAAAGGCAGTAGGAACTAGAATGAAGAGTGCAGTAGCAATAAATGCGAGAATATTTACTTCCATAATCTCATCGGTTTTTTACTTCGCAATAACTCGGGATTTAATCCCATAGAGATGATCAATTTTTCGCCTGTAAATTCAATGGGATGAATTACATCTTGATGGTATTGAATCGGATTAATATCATGAATAACAATATCTGAGCTATCATATCAATTCGCTGTCGCGAATTGAATAGTATAACATAGGAAGATCTTTTATCCATACTGAATCCAAAAAAAAGAGAATTCCTGATCTAATCAAGAATTCTGTTATTTAGAATTTTTGTTTTATTCTTTTTTCCATAACCTACCGTCTTCCTTGTACAATCAATCATCTGATGAAGTATCAGAAGTCTCATCTGACCACTTTTCCTTTTTTTTTTCACTTCCATTGCCCCCAAAAAACAATAAAAATAAAAAAAATTGTTATTGTACAAGAAACGAATTCCATTTGTGTATTTACTCCCCAGAAGCCTATGTTTTGGTACTTTATTCCATTAGATAGACGCGAGAAATTGAAAAAACAGACCCAATATGGTATCTTTTGGAATCCTACATATGATCTTACAAAAAATATGTACTAGTACCAATTCACATATCTCTCCCAGCAATCAGTCTTAGTTGATGTAATGAAAATTTTTAGGTGAGAAAAAAATGAAAAAAAAAAAAGAACTAAGAATCATAAGAGTATCATAAGAATTCCTGTTGAGAGTGAAATTCGATTGTCTTCCTTTTCCCAGAAAGGGTAAAGATGAATTGATAAATTATATATATATTGGTTATTGGATCTGTCGGGACTGACGGGGCTCGAACCCGCAGCTTCCGCCTTGACAGGGCGGTGCTCTGACCAATTGAACTACAATCCCAGGGAACTAAGATATACGGTATCTATTTTTTTATGATTTGATTTAAAACATTTCTAGTTAGAATTTTCTGTATTGGAACAGAGACGCGAGTTATATATTGATATCCACATGAATATGCACTTTAGTGAGAACGACATGAATTACTCGTAATTTTTCCTTATTTCAAAATCGATTGAGAATCCATCTTTCTTTATACTTAAATATTTATATTTAAGTATCGTGATATGAATCTATATTATTATCATGATCGAAATTTCCCGTAACAAATAAATCGAGCAAACAAATAAAAAAAGATAATATATAGCAGAAAATTTGACTCTTTTTTTCTGCGTATCCACCGTTTCGGGAGGGCAAATATCTTCATCTCATAGTGGATGAGGCAATTATTGGGCCGAGCTGGATTTGAACCAGCGTAGACATATTGCCAACGAATTTACAGTCCGTCCCCATTAACCGCTCGGGCATCGACCCAGGAAGAATCAATTCAATTTTAGGCTTATTGATGATCCATGATCAACTTCCTTATGTAGTACCCTACCCCCAGGGGAAGTCGAATCCCCGCTGCCTCCTTGAAAGAGAGATGTCCTGAACCACTAGACGATGGGGGCATACGTGCCCAACTGCCATCATACTATGAACATAGTATGAACAGTTTTTTTAAATTGTCAATATAATCTAATAATTCGAATTGGATTCAAAGGATCTTTCCGTCTTACACGATTCCATAGAGTTTTTGTTTATGAATCATTCATTCTAACCATTCGATCTTCAATATATAAATGAATATTTATATAATTAGAATAATAAAATGAAATTTATCATTCGTTTTTTTATTTTTTATAATATTCGAATTTAAAAGTAACTTATATTAAGTATATAGTTAATATATATTATATATTGAATTATATATTCTACATTAATAGAAAAATTCTATATATATTTTATTATTATTATATTCTAATTATATTATTAGTAATTCTATTTATTATTATATTAATAATTTATTAATTTTTTTTAATTATATATTTTAATTATTATTATTAATAATTAAAATAAAAAAATAGAAAAAAAAATAGATACTAAGTAAGATAAAGATAAAATATTAAAGAAAAAGAGAGAAAATATGAAATAAAGGATTCTTTCAGGAAGTAATTTGTCTACTCGAAAGAAAGAAAAATGAGGTTAAGTTAAACAAACCCCAATTTTCCACCGTGTTTCGCAACGAGCCACTAGCTGCTATCAGTCTACTTGTATATTATATAGTATAGAATAACTTATGTATGTAATATATGTACATACATATATTTTCTATGTATATACATAATGACTCAGTCAAGAATTGACTAATGAAAGGCCCTTTTAACTCAGTGGTAGAGTAACGCCATGGTAAGGCGTAAGTCATCGGTTCAAATCCGATAAGGGGCTTTTGAGTTTTTTCATAAAATGCCATCATATTTGAACGGGGAATAGAAATATTGTTTGTTGATCTTTTTAAAAGTAAAAAAAAAAGTAAGCAACTGTATATAAAGCAACTATATAAGTATAATAAGTTATACTATAGTAGTAGTAAACTATAGTAGTTATAAAGTTGAACTTTTATTCATTATAATGAATAATGATAAGATAAGTCGTCATAATGAATAATGATAAGATAAGTCGTCTCTCGAATCACCAAATATTCCTATTTTAAATTATTTCAATCAAATCCATTGGAATGGAAAGATTCGAAATCAACAAATGAAAAAGTAAGTGGACCTGACCTATTGAATCATGACTATATCCGCTATTCTGATATTCAAATTTGATAGAGATTAAATTGGAACAGTTGACCCTTTTTTTTTTCTTTAGACTCTGCATAAATTTGTCGATATTTCCGATTAAATCTTTGTATTCCTAGCTATTCCATAGGAATAAATTGGCTATTCTCTTCCTTCCTATAGAGCGGAACCTTTATTCCAAATCATAAAGCCATTTTCAATATCTTTCTTTGATTCGGAAATCTTATCTATTGAATAAGATTTAGATATATCTATTGGGTCGTGGCTTCATGTACCAATTATTTCTATATCCATGCATCCCATATTTTTGTTCCGACAATGTGATGGAGAATGTATGTGGGAAAGAAACTTTCATTTCCAGTTTTATTGTTTATTGAATATCCTTAATTAAGGATAGGAAAAAATAGGAAATTCTCTCTTTTTCTGACAGATAAAAAGTAAATAGAAAAATATTTGAAGTATCTTTTTTTCTTCGACCCGTCAAAACGAAAAAGATATATTCTGACGTTT